AATGGAATGGTTTTGAAAAAAAAACAAAAAAAAATTTGCATATCGAACTCGAAGTGCCATGCTATTATTACTTAATATTCATATGGCGAAGGCATAGTCTTTTATTTGAGAAAGAAAAGACTCATTGGCACCAAGCGTGAGGGAATGCTAGACGTTTGGTAATTTCCCCTCCTGCCAAAATAAAGGATCCCATTGAAGCGGCTAATCCCATGCATACTGTCTGTACATCTGGTTGTACAAATTGCATAGTATCATAAATAGCTATTCCGGGTATTACCCATCCGCCCGGAGAATTTATAAACAGATACAAATCTTTGTTATCGTGCTCTATACTGAGATATACCATAAGGCCAATAAGTTGATTCGATATTTGACTATCAACCTCTTGGCCTAAAAAAAGTAGTCTTTCCCGATAAAGTCGGTTGATTAGGATACAATTTTATCCCTTAAGAGCCGTACATGCACCTTTTGATGCATACGGTTCACCAAAAATCGCAAAAAGGAATCAATGTGTAAATTTCAACGCTCTTTCCTTTTTCATAATGGACTTTTTCGAACTTCTAACGAAAGGTCTTTTTCTTACATTTTTCAAGAAAGACGACTTTTGACCCCTTATATCTATATTATATATCTATATTATATCTATATTAATTTATATTCTATTATAATAGAATATAAGAAAAAAAAAAATAAAAAAAAATAATGTACTAACCTTATTGAACTAACTTCTCATTGATGTATTGTTTTCATCGAGATCGGATCCAAATCGCAATGTAATTTTCTTGTTTCTGAATGAGCTTCTTCAATTCTTTAATTCTTTTAGGTTTCTGTTCCTACTCGGAGTAAAGATCTGCCCGATTTGGATTTGCACATATAGGACAAATACTGCAATACCACGTCTTTTTGCTACGACTTCCCTTTTTCTGAATTTCTTATTTCATGTTTTCTGCAAAATATATGACATGATAGAAAAAATATATGACATGATAAAAGTAGTAATCGTAGATATATTACCAATTGGTTTTTTTTCTAAACAGAGCCTGGATGCTTCACTTTATTGGTCCAAGCAAGCCAACCATAAATTATTCTAAATTTAGAATAGTAATCTGGATACCCCCCCCAAAAAAAACCAAAAAATCGATCTAATTGCACTTCATTACACTTCACGCTCAAAATTTTTGATGATTCAATCAATCTTTTTGGGGGTGAAAGAGAGGATATCTCGATCGGGGGAGAGAACGGGGAAATCCCATATGGCTCAATATATCTGAAAAGTCACACTATATGTCAACCCAAGATGCATCTTCCTCTCCAGGACTTCGAAAGGGTACTTTTGGAACACCAATAGGCATTAAATGGAGAAAAAGAATGAAGTAGAATATCTCACTTTGATGTGGAAACGTAAGAATGGGTTTATTGTGTTAAAAATGATTTGTCTTTATCATATTGTATTTATAAATCATAAATAAAAAGGGAAGACCAAATGAATAAAGGAAAGTTCTTACGAATAGGTCCTTTGAGTGATAAACAAATATGTCTGCATTCATTGATATAAACACTCATATAAAATAGGGCAACCCCCCCCCACCATTGCGTATTGTTACTTATCGGGTATAGAATAGATCTGCTTCTTTTTGTTCCTACGAAGATAATTGTTCCATTATTACTAAAAAACTAGAACAAATATTAATCCTTTACCCGAGAGAATCTACTGAAAAAAAAAGGGGGGGTCCATAGTATAATTTTTTCCAGTGCAATAAAGTTACATAGTGTCTATTTTTTGTTGATATAAGAGGTATTCTCATGGGTTTGCCTTGGTATCGTGTTCATACCGTTGTATTAAATGATCCCGGCCGTTTGCTTTCTGTCCATATAATGCATACAGCTCTGGTTGCTGGTTGGGCCGGTTCGATGGCTCTATATGAATTAGCAGTTTTTGATCCCTCTGATCCTGTTCTTGACCCAATGTGGAGACAGGGTATGTTCGTTATACCCTTCATGACTCGTTTAGGAATAACCAATTCGTGGGGCGGTTGGAGTATCACAGGGGGGACTATAACGAATCCGGGTATTTGGAGTTACGAAGGTGTGGCCGGGGCACATATTGTGTTTTCGGGCTTGTGCTTTTTGGCGGCTATCTGGCATTGGGTCTATTGGGATCTGGAAATCTTTTGTGATGAACGTACAGGAAAACCTTCTTTGGATTTGCCAAAAATTTTTGGAATTCATTTATTTCTTGCAGGGGTGGCTTGTTTTGGTTTTGGCGCATTTCATGTAACAGGATTGTATGGTCCTGGAATATGGGTGTCCGATCCTTATGGACTAACCGGAAGGGTACAACCCGTAAATCCCGCATGGGGTGTGGAAGGTTTTGATCCTTTTGTTCCGGGGGGAATAGCCTCTCATCATATTGCAGCAGGAACATTGGGCATATTAGCGGGCCTTTTCCATCTTAGTGTGCGTCCACCCCAACGTCTATACAAAGGATTGCGTATGGGAAATATTGAAACCGTCCTTTCCAGCAGTATCGCTGCTGTCTTTTTTGCAGCTTTTGTTGTTGCTGGAACTATGTGGTATGGTTCAGCAACTACCCCGATTGAATTGTTTGGTCCCACTCGTTATCAATGGGATCAGGGATACTTCCAGCAAGAAATATATCGAAGAGTTGGTGCTGGGCTAGCCGAAAATCAAAGTTTATCAGAAGCTTGGTCTAAAATTCCTGAAAAATTAGCTTTTTATGATTACATCGGCAATAATCCGGCAAAGGGGGGATTGTTTAGAGCGGGCTCAATGGACAATGGAGATGGAATAGCCGTCGGTTGGTTAGGACATCCTATCTTTAGAGATAAAGAGGGGCGTGAACTTTTTGTACGTCGTATGCCTACTTTTTTTGAAACATTTCCGGTTGTTTTGGTAGACGGAGACGGAATTGTTAGAGCCGATGTTCCTTTTCGAAGGGCAGAATCGAAGTATAGTGTCGAACAAGTAGGTGTAACTGTTGAGTTCTATGGTGGCGAACTCAATGGAGTCAGTTATAGTGATCCCGCTACTGTGAAAAAATATGCTAGACGTGCTCAATTGGGTGAAATTTTTGAATTAGATCGTGCTACTTTGAAATCGGATGGTGTTTTTCGTAGCAGTCCAAGAGGTTGGTTTACTTTTGGACATGCTTCGTTTGCTCTGCTCTTCTTTTTCGGACACATTTGGCATGGTGCTAGAACCTTATTCAGAGATGTTTTTGCTGGTATCGACCCAGATTTGGATGCTCAAGTAGAATTTGGAGCATTCCAAAAACTTGGAGATCCAACTACAAGAAGACAAGTAGTCTGATAGAACATTCTTTTGTTCCTTTTCGACTTTATTTTATTTTGTTTTTGTTGTGATTTGAATTTGACATAGGGAACCGGATAAATCTTGATTTGAATCATTGCATTTTGTTTTACTCTTGTTCTTTCTTTTTCTTTATCCGGGAGAGGATCCCCCAAAAACAGGTATGAAAGCTATAATTGTAAACCACGATCAAATCTATGGAAGCATTGGTTTATACATTCCTCTTAGTCTCGACTTTAGGAATAATTTTTTTCGCTATCTTTTTTAGAGAACCCCCTAAAGTTCCAACTAAAAAGATGAAATGATTTTTAATTATCTCAATTGAAGTAATGAGCCTCCCAATATTGAGATATTGGGAGGCTCATTACTTCAACTAGTCCCCATGTTCTTCGAATGGATCTCTTAGTTGTTGAGAGGGTTGCCCAAAAGCAGTATATAAGGCATACCCAGTAAAACTTACAAGTAAACCAGATATAGAGATGGCAACTAGGGTTGCTGTTTCCATTATTATATAATTTCAAGACCACAATGGATCTGATAAGATCCTTTATTTACAGCGGAATGGTATACAAAGTCAACAGATCTCAATGAATAAAAAATAGGACTTATGGCTACACAAACCGTTGAGGGTAGTTCTAGATCTGGTCCAAGACGAACTGTTGTAGGGGATTTATTGAAACCATTGAATTCAGAATATGGTAAAGTAGCTCCGGGGTGGGGAACTACTCCATTGATGGGTGTTGCAATGGCTCTATTTGCGATATTTCTATCTATTATTTTGGAGATTTATAATTCGTCCATTTTACTGGACGGAATTTCTATGAATTAGATTCACAAGAACCGACTAACTAGCTTTTCAATAGAAAGTAAAGTTAAGCATTTAGGTCTTTGATTTTTAGCCCATTCCTTTTTGATTTGGTAGTTCGACCGTGGAATTTCTTTCTTTCTGTATTTCCGGAATATGAGTGTGTGACTTGTTATAATTGATCCTATTGATAGTACAGAACATAAAATAGATCTGTCATCTTGATAGAGATGGTTTTACCCCATCAGATATTTATTCTAGTATCTGGAGCACGGAATATAGAAAATAGATTCGAAAGTATTAGAACTATGATTCATACTTAATATTTAGACCTCGCAACCGGACTTAAAAATCTTTTTCAAAGAGTTAGAAGTTAAGTTATAATAAATCGAAAGATTTTGATTCTTTCAAACCGCCACCGCTTATCTTTATTTTGATCAAAGGACAAACGTTTCTTTGGATTTTTTTCATTATATCTATTCATTGAATATGTGATGATCCAGTAGTTCTTACTCAGGGAATTTTTGGGCTTAGATTAAAGGTTTTTTTTTTCAATCATCGTGGTTCTGGTATGAATCTGAGGTTTTTTTTAATTGATTCATAGGGTCTTAACAAGAGAATTCCTATCAATAAGAATAATAAAGAAGACAGCAGTAAAGTCGCATTACACACACAAATAAAAAATAACACAAATAAAAGAAAAAATTAAGTAAATAGAATATTCAAGAGGCCTGTAACGATCAAGATAAAGACGAGTGAGCCGACTTGAGATTTTGGCATTATAACCACAAAGAATAGCTTTCGGATTTCTACTTTTTCTTATCTTCAGAGAAGATTGGAATCATAGGATTAAGTTAAGAGGTTTCAAACTTTCTATTACACATATCCGTTTCCGTTACAACCAGTATTGGGGTATTTCTGTTTGAGCCGTACGAGATGAAATTCTCATATACGGTTCTCAGGGGGGAGTTCCCTTGGTTTACCTATCTCAATAAAGTCTATGATTGGTTCGAAGAACGTCTTGAGATTCAGGCGATTGCCGACGATATAACTAGTAAATACGTTCCCCCTCATGTCAACATATTTTATTGTTTAGGAGGAATTACACTTACTTGTTTTTTAGTCCAAGTAGCGACGGGGTTTGCTATGACTTTTTATTATCGTCCGACCGTTACTGAGGCTTTTGCTTCTGTTCAATATATAATGACTGAGGCTAACTTTGGTTGGTTAATCCGATCAGTTCATCGATGGTCGGCAAGTATGATGGTCTTAATGATGATTCTGCACGTATTTCGTGTGTATCTCACTGGTGGTTTTAAAAAACCTCGCGAATTGACTTGGGTTACGGGTGTAGTTTTGGCTGTATTGACCGCATCTTTTGGTGTAACTGGTTATTCCTTACCTTGGGACCAAATTGGTTATTGGGCAGTAAAAATTGTAACAGGTGTACCTGAAGCTATTCCTGTAATAGGATCGTCTTTGGTAGAGTTATTACGCGGAAGTGCTAGTGTAGGACAATCTACCTTGACTCGTTTTTATAGTTTACATACTTTTGTATTACCTCTTCTTACTGCCGTATTTATGTTAATGCACTTTCCAATGATACGTAAGCAAGGCATTTCCGGTCCTTTATAGAGAATATGGATCATATATATTTGTAATCAATCATTTATCATTTGGGGGAGGAACAATAGTATTTCATTGCTACAAATATGGATTATTTAAAAGAATAAGACATGTATTTGGATATTTCCCTTCAACTTAACAAAATTGGATTATTTATTTTATTTGACATACACGAATAGTTGAAGGGAATTCTCCGAAGAAAAAATGGATTATGGGAGT